TGACTACGTACTACTGAAAGATTTAACCGCACGTTTAAAAAATATCCCAAAAAGTGAAATGAATGCTCGAAGAATTGGTTTATATGGATTGTTCCTGGTTGAGACCAAACATCAAAATGACATTGCCATAAATGGATAAGATAGTATTTCCATTTATTCATCAAAAGGGGCACATTCTTTGAAACCAGAATGGATTTTCCTCGATATCTAACATAATGAATGAAAGGATCCTTGAAGAATGATAAGGTAGATGAAAAATCCTTAGCAAAGACTTCTACAAGATGTTCTATTTTTGCATAGAAATAGATTCGCTCAAAAAGAATGCTAAAAGATATTAATCGTAAATGAGAACATTTGTTATGTAGAAAAAGGAAGATAGATTCGTATTCACATACATAAAAATTATATAGGAACAAGAAAAATCTTGGATTACTTTTTGAAAAAGTAGAAATCGATTTTTTTGGAGTAATAAAAGTATTCCAATTACAATACTCATAAAGAAAGAACCTTAATAAATGAAAGAAAGGGGCATCTTTCACCCAGTATCGAAGGGTTTGAACCAAGATTTCCAGATAGATAGGATAGGGTATTCGTACATCTGACACATAATTTAAATATGTAAATTTATCCTCGAAAAACGGAAAAATTGAATGAATTGATCGCAAATTATTATAAGATTTTACGATTTCTGCCTCCTCTAAGGAAGAACTTAATTGTAGGGAAAATGGAATTTCCACGACGACGGCAAAAACCTCTGATATTTTTTGAGAATAAAAATTCTTCTTATACCCAAATTGATTTTTGTTAGAATCATTAGCAGAAATAATAAAATGATTCTGTTGATACATTCGAGTAATTAAACGTTTTACAATTAGTAAACTAGATTTATTGTCATAACCTACATTTTCCACCAAAATTGATCTATTTATATTTAAATCATGACCATAAACGAGTCCATAAATATACTCCCGAAATATAAGTGGGTATAGGAAGTCCTGTTGGCGAGATCTATCTAGTTCTAAATATACTTGATATTCTTCCATTTTTGAAATTCGATTTGGTCAAAGGATCAGGGATTCATTGGATTATCAAATGATACATAGTGCGATACAGTCAAAACAGAGTATTCTATATTCGAATTAGAATCAAAAATGAATAGGAATAGATACCTAGAAAACAAGTAAAACCCATCAACGGACTCTCTCTCCTCGCTTTTTCCATCTAATTGTTCTAGGATAACAAGCTAGTTAGAAATCCTTTATTTTCTCAGCCCAATCGCTCTTTTGATTTTGGAAAAAAAAAGAATATCTTTATCAATATACTATTTCTTCTACACATTTATCGCCACCTCATAATGGAGAATAGCTAATAGTTAGGACTCATAACAAAACTCAATAATCCATTCGTGGGAAAAGCTTTTCCCCCATCAAGCACTAATCTATTTTTAACATACAATTAGATGGGGGAATCATTCAAATTCAAAATGAAAGCTCGTTGCTTTTTGTTTCCCTATAATTGGAGCCGCCAAGCTCTATCCCTTTATTAATTCAACCCAACTGAATTTTTTTTTGTTTCGAGCCAAGAATTCAAAGAAAAATTTTGGCCGGATCCAATAAAAATGAAATATTTTTTGAATTCACCATTGATACGACATGCTGCTTTTTCCATTCATTCCTTTCTGGATCAGTCGTGGTCTTACAAACTCTACCGATGGTATGGACGAACCAATTGCTTCATAGAAATGTGTAAAAAATGGAATCGCGCTTAAAAGCCGAGTACTCTACCATTGAGTTAGCAACCCTACTAAAATTAATAAGAAAATAGGATGTGTAGATCCAATCGCAATAAAAAGAAAAAAAAAAAGATTGAATTGTCTAATAAAATATGACATTCAAATATCAAAATAGAAAGAAAAAAAAAATTCAAAATGCCGAAGGCGAATCGATTCTGAACATACAAATGAACAGATCAGATGAAAATACAAGAAATTTTCTCAAATAAAAAAAGAAAATCCAAAATTATAGACCACCTCTTTGTTTACTATGTTATACATTATTGTTATACATTATTTTATACATTTTTATATACATTTTTATTTTTATTATTTCTATTTTTTTTTTTCTATTTACCTTTGAATCAAAAAAGAACTTCTTGTTTGTATCACAGAAAATCCAACGAACCCACTATTTGATGAAGTAAAAAAAAAGCCTATGGAACGGTAACGTGAATAAATGGATCGATTTATTCATGATCGGATTATATTTGTTTGATACACTGTTGTCAATATTAGTGTTGAAAAAAGAATACAATCAAGAAAACAAACGAACGAATTCAAATTAGAAAATGAAATCTTAATATTCTATTTCTAATTATATTATTATTTCTATTATTATTATATTATTACTTAATTTTATTTTCTATTCTATTTAATTATTATGTAATTTAATTATTATGTTATAATTGGTATAATTATGAATTTTAAATAGAAATTCAATTCTAA